TTTCATCAGAAAAAAAGTTCCTTTTGAAGCCAGAATAGCTTTTCCTTGATATCGAACATAATGTATGAAAGTATCTTTGAGGAACCATAGGATCCTCTGAAAAAAATTACAACACACGACTATAAGATATTCTATTTTCCCATAGAAATGTGTTCGCTCAAGAAAGACTCCAGAAGATATTGATCGTAAATAAGAAGACTGTTTACGAAGAAACAGGAATAGATATTCGTATTCATATACATAAGAATTATGTAGGAACCAAAAGAATCTTTTCGTTCTTTTTGAAAAGACGTAAATGGATTTCTTTGAAGTAATGATACTATTCAAATTATGATATTCGTGGAAAAACAATCGTAATAAATGCAAAGAAGGAACATCTTTGATCCAGCATTGAAGGATTTGAACCAAGATTTCCAGATGGATGGGGTGGGGTATTAGTAGATCTGATACATAATTTAAATGTGATAATTTATCCTCTAAAAAGGGAAATATTGAATGAATAGATCGTAAATTATGAGATTTTGGTATTCTTTTTTCTTCAAGGGAAGATACTAATCGCGACGAGAATGGAATTTCCAGAATGACTCCAAAACCTTCTGATACCATTTGAGAAGAAAAATGAGAAGAAAAAGAATTCTTGTGCCCCCAAAAACCATTTTCCTTTTGGTTAGAATCATTCACCGAAGAAATCAAAGATTTCTGTTGATACATTCGAGTAATTAAACGTTTCACAAGTACTAAACTAGATTTATTGTCATAACCAATAATTTCCACAGGTTCGTAAAAAATAAAACTATTAAAGCTATGATAATGAGCAAGTGAGTAAATATACTCCTGAAGGAGTAGTGGATATAGGAAGTTTTGTTGCCGAAATCTATCTTTTTTCAATCTAAATATCCTTGTAATTCTGCCATTTAAATACATTTCTACTGTAACCAAAAAAGGGAGGCACTTCTCGTGTTATGAAATGATACATAGTGCAATATGGTCAGAACGGCGTATGCATATATTGTATTATGCACTGTCTATACTTTTACTTTCAATTTCAATAAGAATAATATAGACTTTTATACATGTAAAAAACATAATGATAATCTAATAAAGTAAAAGATTATATAAAAGTAAGAACAAATTAAAGAATATATACCCCGGAGACAGAGAGCCCAATCTACAGATCTTTTTTCTTTCCCTTTCTTTCTATCCAATTTGGATTTCTTTTACTTGTTAATATAAGTAGAATAACAATAAAAGAAATAAATAAAATAACAATAAGAAAAAGGGGTAAAAATCTTTTATTTTTGCAACCCAATCACTCTTTTGACTTTGGAAAAAAAATACCTTTTTTATCACTATACTATTTCTTCTACACATCCGTCTTCAATCCACAATAAAGAATAATTAGGATTAATAAAAAAAAGAATCAATGGTCCACTCACAATTCACAAGAGAACCTTTTCCCACATCAGGCACTAATCTATTTTTAACGCATAATTAGTAATTTGATCGGGTAATCATTCAAATTAAGAAGGGAAGCTCGTTACTTTTTTGTCTTACTCGAATTGGAGCCATAAGGCTCTATCCATTTATTCACTAGACCAAAAATACTTTACCAATTGTTATCAAAAGAAAAACTCTCGTTCTATTTCTATTATGAGTACTAGAAATCTTTTTTTTCTATGATTTTATTATTCTTTTTACGACATGCTTTTTTTTCCATTCATTACCTTTCAGGATCAGTCGCAGTCTTATAAACTCTACCAATAGTCTAGACGAATTCCTTCATCCAAATGTGTAAAAGATCATAGTCGCAATTAAAAGCCGAGTACTCTACCGTTGAGTTAGCAACCCGGATCAATATGAAATGTAGATATGATCGAAATAAAAAAAATACAACAAACTCATTCATTTGACTAAAGTGAAGGAAAGAAAGAGCCGATAGGGAATGGGGATAAAAAGATCTATTTATATACGATAAAATTATATTTGTTTGATACGCCATTGTCAATATGAATGGACTTTTTTATCAAACAAATTTCAAGAAATTAGATAGAAATTTGTGTTGGATTAGCATAATATAAAGAATAAAACTTTGAGCGGAAAAAAAATAAGGAAAAGGTAAAGATAGCAAAAATAGCGGTTTTATTTAATCAAAAAAAGAAAGGTACAATACAAATACAAGAAGAAAGATTACCCCCCTTGTTTGGGGGGTTCCACAAAAAGAAGAAAGAAAAAGAAGAATAAAATAAGTATGAATAGAACAAGAAAAGAAAAAACTTTGAATAAAGATTTACACAAAGATAGGTACTAGTTACCCTATCCTTTTTTTATTCATAATTCTTGTTTTTCCTTTCTTTTTTTATCAAAAGAAACTCGAAATTCTTTAAAGAATTCTGCCTTCCTTAAAATATCATAAACAGTTCCTGTGGGTTGAGCACCTTTTTCAAGGAAATATAAAATAGCAGGAACATTTGAATAAGTTTGATTCTTTATCGGATCATAAAAACCCACTTTTCGAAGATCTCTTCCTTCTCTTCGGGATCGAACATCAATTGCAACGATTCGATAGATGGCTCATTGGGATAGATGTAGATAAAAGATGCCCCCCTAGAAACGTATAGGAGGTTTTCTCCTCATACGGCTCAAGAAAAAATGATTATAATTTCTAGAATTTCTCTATCTATCTATATATTTCTCTTTCTATCTATATAGATAATAGATAGATAGAGAAATGGATCCATAAAGAATTAGACTGTAATTTGAGCCTTTTTTTCCTTCTTTACAGAAAAAGAAATTTCATTTGTACTCCTAACTCAAGTTGGGTAGTTTTGAAAGAGTTCAAAAGGAAATCCTTAGAATTTCTTGAGCTGTCTCTAACTTCTTTTTTTGTCTCCTTTCATATATATATTTTTTTTACTCATTCTGATCCAATTGTTGAGACAAGTGAAAATAGTGTTTCCTTGTTCCGGAATTTGTTGTCTTTTCTTTGCGCTTTGTGAAATCATTGGGTTTAGACATTACTTCGGTGATCCTTACTCCTTTTCAAAAAAGCAGCAACATACCTTTTGTTTTTTGTTCTTTCTATGGAAAGAAAATGAAAAAATCATACGAAAGATTGATTCCTTTGTGATACACTCTTGATTGAAACAGTTTAAAAATTTCGACAAATTTGATTTTTTCATTTCAAACTTGTTCATTTTTGAACCTCTCCATTTATCTATATTTAGATATTGATAATCTATTTACAAAGTTGGTCTAACTTATTGATTGTCACTAACCCTAGATTATTCCCCCGATAAATGAATCAATCATTTTTGCTCGAGCTCCATCATATGCTATACCTTTAATATACCACTTTAATATACCATTAGTATCTTTATTTAGTTATTTAGTAACCCAAGACAAATTAAATTAGGTTCCTAGCAGAACAAATTATGTCGAGACAAGAGCATCTTCATTCGTATAGAAAGAGAAGATGGTGGATGTCAGAATCCACAGCCAATCATGTCCTTCAAGTCGCACGTTGCTTTCTACCACATCGTTTCAAACGAAGTTTTACCATAACATCCCTCTCATTTTATTTTAATTTGGAACCGTATGCAATTGATTCAATATGGAATCATGAATAGTCATTGGCTGAACCAATTGATACATAATAATCTACACTTATAGATAAGTGTTATCCGGAAAGGATTTCACTTAAAAATACCACATAATTTTCTTATATGAATAATATCACATGAAAAAAAACAAATCAGTTTTAAGCAAACTTATTTACATCTTCAACAGATCTTTCGGGATTGTCCATAATAAACCTCTTTTTATTAAAAAAGAAATTAGAAACCTCAAAAAAAGCCTTTGACTTTACTTTCATTCAAATGAAAAAAAATACCCATGAATGGATAAAAGTTTTTAGCCACTTTAACTAAATGTTTAACTAAATACTAAATATTTCATTATTAGAATAATAAGATAATCTGAAATGAAATAATAAGATAAAATAATAAGATAATATTAATAAGAAAAATATACAAAATAAAAATATACAATTACATACAATAATTATATTTATTTTATTTTATTTCTATTTTATACTCTTATTTAATTTATACTCTTATTTAATATATTACATTACATATTTTTATAAATATTTTCTCATTTTTTCTTTATGACATATGATTTTTCTAATATTATGATTTACTTATTATTTACCATCTCCAATGAAATCTTATTTTCATTTAATTGAAAACAGAGAGATAGTTTGAGAATAAAGTTTCTTTGTTTTCATTATTATGGAGTAGAAAAAATCTCGTGTAAGGTAAGATCAAAGAGAAAATAAGAATCCTCGGATTCTTATCTTTTCGCATCCATCTACATCATATAAAAAAATAATCGTTAACAAAAGTAATCACGAATATTTATATTTAATAATAAAATACTTTAGTAAAAAAAAAAAAGATATGATTCTAAGAATGATTCTTAGAATTCAGATTGGATAACATTGTATCCAACATTAAACAGAAAATTGTTGAATTAAATTTTCAATTTCAATAGAGAAGAATCTTTCGTTTCTAATGCAAACGATCTGGGACGGAAGGATTCGAACCTCCGAGTAACGGGACCAAAACCCGTTGCCTTACCGCTTGGCCACGCCCCATTTTGATTTGGTCTAAGAAAAAATAAGATAAATATTTGTTATTCGTCAATAACCAACCAAAAGAAATATAGGACATGTTGTCGCTAGGATTCAACACAATAGATATAGAATCAAAAAGATTAATTGATCATTACTTAGAATTCAATTAAGATATTGTATGAAAATAGAATTCCTTGTATTCTTATTTGATTGGAGAATGTAAGGAAGGATTCTTGATTGGGGAGAAGTCAAAGAAAAATAAGAATTTTTTTCTTTTATCTGCATCTGCCTTTTTATTTGAAAATTTTCCTCAGAAAAACAACTCAATCCAATCTGATAATTTATTATCATTTCAATTTAATTTGAATCTTTAAGAACAAGAAAAGAATATTTGTTATGTTTAATATCTTTAGTTTAATCTGTATCTGTCTTAATTATACCCTTTATTCGAGTAGTTTTTTATTCGCCAAATTACCTGAGGCTTATGCCTTTTTCAATCCAATTGTAGACGTTATGCCCGTTATCCCTTTACTCTTTTTTCTATTAGCCTTTGTTTGGCAAGCTGCTGTAAGTTTTCGATAAAAATGAAATCTCTATTCAATTCATAATTTCTTCGATAAAAAAAAGATGATATTTTTCTTCTGAAAATCAATAAGATCATAAATAAGATTCAAATAAGTCTGGACATTAGGAACCCTCGATTCAAAAAGTGAAATTCTGTTATTTTCTATTTTATATTGAAATTTAATTTGAATAAGGGAAGGGGGTGATGATCTTTATCTTTAATCAGCTAATCAGCTTATTTCTTCTTTTGTTCTGACCTTTCCTTTATAAAATCCCATACAATACCTAATTATAGATATGGATATGACAAGAAATTTTTGATAACGAAAAAATACGAATTTTATTACATTAGAAAGAAATTCGTGAAAAGAAATTTCAAAAAAACTTCCTTTTTTTTCATCTTTAGAGCGTCATATCAAAATAGTGTCTAGTGTGTGTCGTAAAATAGGTGATCTATTTCCTTAAAAAAAAATGATCTTATCTTATCTTGGAGATTTGTAATGCTTACTCTTAAACTATCCGTTTACACAGTAGTAATATTCTTTGTTTCTCTCTTCATCTTCGGATTCTTATCTAATGATCCGGGGCGTAATCCCGGGCGTGAAGAATAAAAAAAGATATGAGATTTGTTTTTACTTTTTCCTTAATTTTTTCATAGGTATTTCATAGGTAAATGTATAAAGAAATGGAATAGATACTAGATATAAAGAAATGGGATAGATACTAGATAAAGATAAAAGATTCATAAAAGAAAATAATCGAAATTTATTTCAATTCTAAAATCTCAAGTGATCAGGGGGATCGGAGAAAGAGGGATTCGAACCCTCGGTACGAATAATTCGTACAACGGATTAGCAATCCGACGCTTTAGTCCACTCAGCCATCTCTCCCCATTCAAAATTGAAAATTTATCTTTAACATGTGAAGCCAAGATTGAGAACAATTTTTATTTTCCTTCAATGATTCGAAACAGATTTATCCAATAGAAAGAATACCTTACTTCTTTTATTTTGTACAAAAGGTTCATTTCCCCGGCCTGGTTAAGTATAAGTACTGACCGGGCCAGTACTTCTTTTGTTCCGACGAATAAAAATTGTTATTGAAACAAGAAGAGTAATTTTTATTCCCATTCCTAATTATTAGAAATTAGATAAGATTCTAATAGATAGATTATTTTAGAAATTCTTTAAAAAATTATCTAGATCTAGATTAATGATTGATATAGAATATATAGAATATTCTATATTGAAATTGAAATATTAGAGATTATATATCTATTCTTAGTATATTATAGTACCTTATATAGTAATTCTAGTAAATTAGTAGTAATTCTAGTAAATTAGAGTATAAATTCTAATATTTAGTCTTTATAGTAAAAGTGTTCTACTTTAATAGTATTATAGTATCTAGTAATATAGTACTAATCGTCGTCTTTATTTTATTATTCTTAAGTATAAAATTTGGAAATTCATTAATGAAAAATGAATTTCATTATAAATGAAAGTTGAAGTTCAGTATTATATTCATCTTAATAATTCATTTTAAGAAGTCTTAATAAGAAAGAAGTATTAATATTAATAAAGAAATAAAATATATCTTATAATATCTTATAAGATATATAATATCATAATATCAAATAGAAAACACATATTTATAAAATGAGACTCTAAATCATTTACTTGTTCAAAGCAAAGTACAAGCTTGAAAGTTTGAGGCCCAATTTACCCGAATTCAGAAAATCTGGTGGTTCAAGTGAAGGGAGGTTTCAAAAAAAAAAATACTTATAATTTTAGTACACTATTTAAATTTGACTAAACTTTTTGCTATTCACCTATTTTTTTTCAAGTTTTCAATTCCGCGCCGCAGTGGAGAAAAATACGTGTTAATGCTGGAATTTTCATGATTCTGATGCTATCTTGACTGCGTCTGATTACTTTGTTGGACAAATGGTCCATTCATATTCAATAATGAATATGTAGCGGGTATAGTTTAGTGGTAAAAGTGTGATTCGTTCTATTAACAACTTCAATAGTTAAGGGGTCTTTCCATTTTTTTCATATTTTATATTCCGATCAAAAACTTTATTTCTTAAAAAGATTTAATCCTTTAAACCTCAATAGGACATTTGAGGAAAGAATATACATTCTCACGATTTCTATCCAAAAGGCAATCATAATTTTAATAAAAAAATTGGATTATGGAGTCGAGAAGCATAATTTTTTTGATTGGTTCAATTCTTCCAATTGAATGAGTATGAATAAAGGATCTATGGATGATAGTACAAAACTTTCAATCGTAACTAA